AATGGGGGTACTATCGTGAAAAGGTTAAAACCTCGGGCTCGAGGACGTAGTTATCCGATAAAAAGACCCACCTGTCATATAATTATTGTAGTGAGGGATACCTCTAAAACGAAAACGGACCAGGATATATATTTAGAAACAAAGGATCAATGGAAAGATCCTATAATAGAGAGATATTGGGAGAAAGAGAGAGACAGAGAAAAAAAAGAGAAAGAGGGAGAAGAAAAATATGGGCAAAAAAATAAATCCCCTTGGTTTCCGACTTGGTGGGGAAAACCAAAAGCATAGATCCCTTTGGTTCGCGCAACCAAAAAATTATTCCATAGGTCTCCAGGAAGATGAAAAAATACGAGATTGTATCAAGAATTATGTACAAAAAAATAGGAGAATATCCTCGGGTTTCGAAGGAATTGCACATATAGAGATTCAAAAAAAAATCGATCTGATCCAGGTCATAATCTATATTGGATTTCCAAATTTGTTAATAGAGGGTCGAACACGAGGAATCGAAGAATTACAGATCAATGTACAAAAAGAATTTAATTCTGTGAACCGGAGACTTAACATTGCTATCACAAGAGTTGCAAAACCTTATGGACAACCTAATATTCTTGCAGAATATATAGCTCTACAATTAAAGAATAGAGTTTCCTTTCGAAAGGCAATGAAAAAAGCTATTGAATTAACTGAACAAGCGGATACAAAAGGAATTCAAGTGCAAATTGCAGGACGTATCGACGGAAAAGAAATTGCACGTGTCGAATGGATCAGAGAAGGTAGGGTTCCCCTACAAACCATTCGAGCTAAAATTGATCATTGTTCCTATACAGTTCGAACTATCTATGGGGTATTAGGCATCAAAATTTGGATATTTGTAGACGAGCAATAATGGGCCTTTCCTTTTCTATCCAGTGATAGAACAAAAAACGACAAACTATTCTTTTTCCCTTCAATGAAAAATGAGCAATTCTAATTCTATAGGGTTGAATAAAAATTGGATTGATCATTTGGTAGAATTGCTATGCTTAGTGTGTGACTCGTTGGTTTTTCTTTAGAGTTGGGATTCAAAAAAAAAGGACTGGCCCCTAACTAATAACTATAGAACTTAGAACCAGCTCATTGCTTCGTATTATCGAGATCCAAGGAACCAGTCACTATATGATGTGTCAATCATATAGTTGTAGCAACTGAAATCTTTTTTCCATAAAGGAAAAATCAATCTGATTATGGATTGTGAAGCGAAAATAGAAGGATGTGGGTAAATGGAAGGGCGAGAGAAAGAGAGAAGGAGAATATCAATGGTATATGATTCCAATATGTATGGTCTATTATGAATCATCTCATAAAAGGCAGTGTGATAAAGCATCAATACTGATTCGTCCATAATTAGATGAATACGGTTCATAGGAAAAATACCAATAATTAAAGAGCCTCGAGTCAATAGAGACTGAGGAGATTGACTTGGGAACGAACTTGAATTGAGGAGCTCCATTGCAGAGTTCAGGCCTAGCCATTAATGGAGAAGCTATGGGAACGACGGAACCTGTGACTGCAGAAGATTCTATTGAAAACGAATCCTAATGATTCATTGGGTGGGATGGCGGAACCAACCAGGAACCAATTGATTTATTCTGAGAGGCCATGGGTTGACCCTACGAATGAAACAAATATTGAAAGAGTAAATATTCGCCCGCGAAACCCTTATTGAATTGCAAAATTTTGGCCGATTCGGTAAAGGTCAAGGATTCGTTATAAAAAGAAAGCAAAGGCATTATCTTCTATATATAGAAATATACGTCTAGCTATATATACAAGATATACAGATTCCTACGTGACAGATTCAATATCAATAAATCCCATGATTTAGTGTATTATTCAATAAATACATGTGTATCTGTAATATTATTGAATCGTTTCATTCGCGAGGAGCTGGATGAGAAGAAACTCTCATGTCCGGTTCTGTAGTAGAGATGAGGTTGAGAAACAACCATCAACTATAACCCCAAAAGAACCAGATTCCGTAAACAACATAGAGGAAGAATGAAGGGAATATCTTATCGAGGCAATCATATTTGTTTCGGTAGATATGCTCTTCAGGCACTTGAACCCGCTTGGATCACATCTAGACAAATAGAAGCGGGGCGACGAGCAATGACACGATATGCGCGCCGTGGTGGAAAAATATGGGTCCGTATATTTCCCGACAAACCCGTTACAGTAAGACCTACGGAAACCCGTATGGGTTCGGGGAAGGGATCTCCCGAATATTGGGTATCTGTTGTTAAGCCGGGTCGAATACTTTATGAAATGGGCGGAGTATCGGAAACTGTAGCCAGAGCAGCTATTAAAATAGCTGCGTGCAAAATGCCTATACGAACGCAATTCATTATTTCAGGATAGGGATGTGGAACCAAAGGGGTATTTATGATGAAAAAAACAATCGCGGATTTCTTTATTTCTGGACAGACAATATTTCTTTCTTTTTTCCTTCGACCTTTGCATTGAAAGAACAGATTAAAAAAAAAAAATGATATGATTCAACCTCAGACCCATTTGAATGTAGCGGACAACAGCGGGGCTCGAGAATTGATGTGTATTCGAATCATAGGAGCTAGTAATCGCCGGTATGCTCATATTGGTGACGTTATTGTTGCTGTAATAAAAGAAGCAGTGCCCAATATGCCTCTCGAAAGATCAGAAGTGATCAGAGCTGTAATTGTACGTACATGTAAAGAACTCAGACGTGACAACGGTATGATAATACGATATGATGACAATGCAGCAGTTGTCATTGATCAAGAAGGAAATCCAAAAGGAACTCGGGTTTTTGGAGCGATCGCTCGAGAATTGAGACAGTTGAATTTCACTAAAATAGTCTCATTAGCTCCTGAGGTATTATAAATACTAGTAGATGAGACCATGATATAGTAGGGTATCTGAAATGGATCAATTAGTAGATTGTGTTTCACGCATATACTTTTAATAATTCATAAATAAAGAATCAAAAATTCACATAAAAAAAAACGGAACATGTTGATTATATCAAAATTAGGAGGCACCAATAATTATAGTTCGTCATGGGTAGGGACACTATTGCCGATATATTAACTTCTATAAGAAATGCCGACATGGATAAAAAAGGAACGGTTCGAATAGCATCTACTAATATGACCGAAAGCGTTGTTAAAATACTTCTACGAGAAGGTTTTATTGAAAACGTTAGGAAACATCGGGAAAACAACAAATATTTCTTGGTTTCAACCCTGCGACATAGAAGAAATAGGAAAGGAACATATAGAAATATTTTAAAGCGTATCAGCCGACCCGGTCTACGAATCTATTCCAACTATCAACGAATTCCTAGGATTTTAGGTGGAATGGGGATTGTAATTCTTTCTACTTCTAGAGGTATAATGACAGATCGAGAAGCTCGACTAGAAGGAATTGGAGGAGAAGTTTTGTGTTATATATGGTGATCCTTCTGGTATCCGAAGTTGATCCGTAACTTCCTATTTGTGAAAAAGGAGAGGAAAGACGGGTTGTTTAATATCACTCCTCCTCCATTAGTTGATACTTCAAGGGGGTTACCTGGAATGAAAGAACAAAAATTGATTCATGAAGGTTTAATTACTGAATCACTTCCCAATGGTATGTTCCGGGTTCGTTTAGATAATGAAGATCTGATTTTAGGTTATGTTTCGGGGAGGATCCGACGAAGTTTTATACGGATACTACCAGGAGATAGAGTAAAAATCGAAGTAAGTCGTTATGATTCAACCAGGGGACGTATAATTTATAGACTTCGCAACAAAGATTCAAACGATTAGGTGTAGGTGGCTTTTTAAACATCCCTTTCGTGGGAATACAATTCGAGGTTCAAAATTTCAAGAGACTTATTTTCTTCCAAGGAGTAGATTCGGAATTAAGGTAAGGAATAACAAATATGAAAATAAGGGCCTCTGTTCGTAAAATTTGTGAAAAATGTCGACTGATCCGTAGGCGGGGACGAATTATAGTAATTTGTTTCAATCCGAGACATAAACAGAGACAAGGGTAATCTTTCTAAAAAGAAAAAGGGATTTTCTAAAGGACCCGATGGACAAATAAAGGATCTGTTTTGATATGAAATGGATATATCCGTATATCTCTGACTCATATTTATGAGATGATAAAATATGACAAAACCTATACCAAGAGTTGGTTCACGTAGGAATGGGCGTATTGGTTCACGTAAGAGTGGGCGTAGAATACCAAAAGGAGTTATTCATGTTCAAGCGAGTTTCAACAATACCATTGTGACTGTTACAGATGTACTAGGTCAGGTGGTTTCTTGGTCCTCCGCTGGTACTTGTGGATTCAGAGGCACAAGAAGAGGGACACCATTTGCTGCTCAAACCGCAGCAGGAAATGCTATTCGTACAGTAGTGGATCAGGGTATGCAACGAGCAGAAGTCATGATAAAGGGTCCTGGTCTCGGAAGAGATGCAGCATTACGAGCTATTCGTAGAAGTGGTATACTATTAAGTTTCGTACGTGACGTAACCCCTATGCCACATAATGGATGTAGACCTCCTAAAAAAAGACGTGTGTAGAAATAAGAATTGAACGGATTTCAAGAGAAATAAATGATTCAATGATCTGAAAAAAGAATAATATTATTATGGTTCGAGAGGAAGTAGCAGTATCCACTCGGACACTACAGTGGAAGTGTGTTGAATCAAGAACAGACAGTAAGCGTCTTTATTATGGCCGTTTCATTTTGGCCCCGCTTATGAAAGGCCAAGCAGATACGATAGGTATCGCGATGCGAAGGGCTTTACTTGGAGAAATAGAAGGAACATGTATCACACGTGCAAAATCTGAAAAGGTACCACATGAATATTCTACGATAGTCGGTATTGAAGAATCAGTACATGCAATTTTAATGAATTTGAAAGAAATTGTATTGAGAAGTCATCTGTATGGAACTCGTGACGCATCCATTTGCGTCAGGGGTCCTA